AGAAGCAAAGGTCTTTACATAATTTTTTTATTATACAGAATAATTACATAAGATAATTTATCAACAAAAATCTCGTTCTTTTTACGAGCTTACTATGTTGATAAATCCGCATACCTAGAAATTCATTTCGGACAATTGAACCTTCTCAAATTGTTTCTTTTTAAGAACCAAAAAGATTTGTGCCAAAATAATAGATGCCAAGAAGAACAAGAGACCTTGGACACGTAACGGATCTTGAAGCACTATTTCTGCATCCCCCTGACCAAATCCACCCACATTAGGATTACTCGTTAACGGTTGATCAAGTTTGATAGATTCACCCTCTGAAACAAGAAGTTCTGGTCCTGGAGGTATAATATCAATCACTTCACGTCCATCCGATGCATCCACTATCGTTATTTCGTATCCCCCTTTTTCTTTTCGTATAATTTTTTTTACTATACCTGTTGCTGTAGCATTATAAACATTATTATTACTCTTGCTCCCGTCGGGATAAATCTGACCCCTTCCCCTGTTCCCGCCTAAGTATATAGGATATTTTAAGAAGTGAACATCTCTCGTAATAGCGGGGTCTGGAGAAAGAATAGGAAAGGTAATTTCACTATATTTCTGACCAGGAACGGGGCCTACCACAAGAATATTTTTTTTTGTGGGACGATAGCTTTGAAAAGACAGATTACCTATCTTTTCTTTAATCTCGGGCGAAATACGATCGGGAGGGGCCAATTCAAAACCCTCTGGTAAAATAAGAACAGCCCCCACATTCAAAGCCCCCTTTTTACCATTAGCAAGAACTTGTTTCACTTGCATATCATAAGGAATTCGAACAACTGCTTCAAATACAGTATCGGGAAGTACCGTTTGTGGAACCTCAATATCTACGGGCTTATTAGCTAAATGGCAATTGGCACATACAATACGGCCGGTTGCTTCTCGCGGATTTTCATAACCCTGCTGGGCAAAAATAGGATATGCATTTGAAATGGGTGCTCGAATTATGATATATATCATGAGCAATACGGAAATGGATCGAGTAATCGCTTCCTTTATCCAAGAAAAAGCATTTCTAGTTTGCATGGTCCAATCATTGATCCTGAAAATATTTACAATAAGATTAGGTAGGTTACTTACATAGTTCCCTATCCATGATTCTGCTATTTACTGAAATCATTTTCCTAGAAGATAGGAAGAATACGAGTAGAAAGAAAAAGAATAAGTACGATTTTGAATGTTTCGCTTTTATATACAAAAAACAAATTGGATCAGTGGATCATTTTTTCAGTCATTCATTGAATGATAAATCACTACAAGCGACGGAGATACCCGATTTAAATAACGGAAAATCCAGTATTTAAAAATTGTATCTAAAATGACTGGAAAAGTGGAAACAAGACCGGATATGATTTGATCATTCTGAGTAAATCCAAAATCTTTATAGACAGAACCAATCATTAGTTCCCAACCATGAGTTGAATGGAATCCTATACATAAATCAGTTAATAAAAGAATAGAAAAAGCTTTTATTGTGTCACTTAAGTTATATAGAAATTCTTGAACCCACGAGTTAAGAATAATGAGTTGTTGATTACCCAGAATAGAATAACCACTTAGAATAAGGAAACAGATCATATTTGTCGAGAAGTGCAAAATCGTATGGATACAATCTTGGTTGTGCGTCTTGATCAATTGGATGGTTTCTTTGTAGATTCCGATACGAAGGTTTTGTAAACGTGTTTCGGGGTATTCCTTTAGCATTTCCTCCAAGAGGAACAGTTCCTCGAACTCTATAAATTTCTTTAAAATAGTTTTTTCTTGAATGATATTCAAGAAAATCTCGGATTGTTTAGTATTCCACCAATTTGTAACCCAAGATTCCAGACTTTTCTTAAATAGAAAAGAGATGCACCAGGGCAAAAAGACTATGGATGTAAGACATAGAAGGGGAATGAATGCTTTCTTTTTTGCCATTTTTCGTCTTTAATGAACTCAGCTTCATCTCATTTGTCAACTATATATGATAATAATCTTTCTATCAAGCATAAGTTCTATTCCAAGTAATAGAGCCTATCTATATATCCATTTCTAATTTCTTCAGAGAAATGGATAATCTATTCTCGCTTTTTTTATTTGTAATTCGGAAGTTAGTTCTTTCCTTTCATTTGAAAAAAAGAATACAAAAGAATACAGAAATCAAATAAGAAAAGAATCCACTGCCAATTCGAATGAAGAAGAAAAATATTGTTTCAAAAGCTATCAATTAAAAATTGATAAAATTCGAAAAAGAAATGCTTTCTTAGAGAAAGCATTTCTTTTTCGAATTTTTTTTATACAATTATTTCCAATGGTACATCCAAGAATGCGGCCAAGTCCGAAGCTGTTTCGAAAACGCTGGCGCGCGGAGTCCTATCATAATAAACATCAACAGGAGTCAATGGAATGGCCCCCTGTTCTCTGGTGTACATATAAAGGACACCAGTACGAGGTTCTGGGTTAGCGTAAAATTGGAGGGCCAGAATATCTTCTACACGGACGTGGGAAAGAATACAACGATTTTCTCCAGGAAATCCGTAACGAAAAAACCACACCATTCCAATTTGATTATCGTAAAGATTATAACCACTACCCACATTCCAAAAAATTAGAATCCACCAATGAAAACTTACAAAGAGACCCGCGATTCCATAGAAAGTCAGCGTGGCCCCTTGTGGCAAAAAGGGAACTACAAATTCGGACGAATTGAAAGAGAAAAAATTCCTACCATAAAAACTGGAAGCTGAAATAAATAAAACCCCTAATGAACCTAAAAGAGTGAAAGAAGCCCAGAAGAAATTGATTGGTTTTCGGGCCCCTGGTATAGTGTAGATCCATGTGTGTTCTTGTTCTTGGTAGCGACGCATAAGGTGTCCTGACCCCCCAAAAATGTGTTGTTGAACATGAACCAAGAAACCAGCTGTTACAATTAAGACTAGCCCCACTAAAGGCAAAAAAACATCTACCATAAGCATAAAATGGTACCTCAATCTTATATTAGTACCTGTTCTTTTTTGTTGATTGTTAGATGAAATCCTCCTAATCTTATTAGGGCTTATATGATATTAGTATTTTCCTTTTCTCTTGTTTTTTTTTATGGAATAGTTATAAAAAATGGAACAGAATAACAAATCCAAGAAAAGAAATTTCACTTGATCTAAAAAAAAATATATGAGATTTGTCCCTACTGCCCGTATCTAAAAAATCTTGTTTTTTTGAACATAAAGAAATAAAGAAGCCATTGCAATTGCTGGAAATACAAGGCCCACTAAAGGAACAAAAACGGAAGGTAAGTTTATCATAAAATGGTACCTCAATCTTATATTTGTACCTGTTCTTTTTTGTTGATTGTTAGATTAATATTTTTGTTATATTAATTTCATATTTTGATTATTATTATCTTGTAAGAAAGATAGTCTATAATCATTCGAATTCATATTCATATAGACTTATACTAAGTCTATTGAAAAAATTATACTAAGTGAAGTCTAGCTAAATGAATATATATGACTATCCAGATAATAAACTAATATATATATTATACTCTATACTATAGAGTGAGTATACATAATAAGTATAGAATATAAAAAATCAATAATCAAAAAAATGAATAAGATTTCTTAAGAATCAAAAGCACAAAATAGAATAATTATTAAATATTAAGGAATGTAGAACTAAATAACTGGATGAATTTAGCCCTCTATCTCTACAAGAAACATGTGTATGATAATACACCTTTTTATTATTCTTAGTCTTTTTCTATTATTATCTTATTACTTTGCTCTTGTGTGTTATAATTTGATTTTATTTGAAGTTCAAAATTGAAAAAAAAGGATTTTAGGGTCTGCTTTCTTTTTCATTTTGAGTCAAAGGAAAGAAACCATGGAACTGAAATAACTCAGTTAGAACCTCCTTTAAAAGATTACGTGGTACAATTGAATCAAATAAGCCCTTTTGGAATAAAAATTCAGCTGATTGTGAACCTTCGGGCACTTCCTTATTCAACGTTTGTTCAATGACTCTTTTACCCGCAAATGCAATGTAAGCATTTGGTTCAGCAATAATGATATCTCCCAACATGCCAAAACTAGCTGTCACCCCACCAGTAGTAGGAGATGTAAGTATCGATACATAGAATAACTTTTGATTGATTTGATAATCATATAAAGCAGAAGAGATTTTAGCCATTTGCATTAAGCTCAAACTTCCTTCTTGCATACGCGCTCCTCCGGACGCACATACTATAATAAGAGGTAAAAGTTGATTGGTAGCATATTCGATCAACCGGGTTATTTTCTCACCCACTACGGATCCCATACTACCCCCCATAAACTGAAAATCCATAATACCAATTGCTACAGGAATACCGTTTAGTTGACCTGTGCCTGTTTGAACAGCCTCCATTAATCCTGTTCTTTTTTGATAAGAATCAAGACGGTTTTGATAGGGTTCCTCTTCCGAATGAAATTCAATGGGATCCAGAGAAACCATGTCTTCATCCATAGGATTCCAAGTACCTGGATCAATCGAAAGTTCGATTCTATCTGAACTGCTCATTTTCAAATGATATCCACAGTGTTCACAAATATTCATTTTTGATTTCAAGATTTTCTTATAATTTAATCCATAACAATTTTCGCATTCAATCCACAAATGCTTATATTTTTGAGTCTCATCGAGATCATTAGAACTTTCTCTTTTTGTAAAATCACTATCATTTGTATTTGCCTCATTCGTGCTAGTTATTATACTAGTACTCTTGCTTTCACCACTATTTCTGACCTTACCATAAATGTAACTATTAAACTCACTGTCATTGTATTTGTCACTATCACCTAAAATGTAACTATCAATACAGATTTGAGAACGAAGATAACTCTCAATGCAACTATTAATGTTATTATTCCAATTCGATTTCGTATCATACATGGAATAATCATCATCACTCTTAGAGCCATTCTTCAAATAGCTAGAATTCTTATAACTAGAGAAAAAACTTTCTGGTTCATTTAGAAAAGAATGATCATTGTCAATTTCCAAAATGTGATTTTCAATAGCAAAATATATGGAATAACTCTTCCTCTTACTATCCATAACTAAAAAAGTTTTATCCGATAGGAAATTCCGTATGTTCCTGAAATAATCAACATTGCTGTAACTAGAATTCTCACTATTCCAACTATGAATGTTTTTATCCATATCAGTTAAAATTGGGAGGTCTTCACTTACACCGGTATTTTCATCACTAGGACCAAAACTATCTAGTGATTTACTTAAACCACACCTGTATTCTAATTCTCTATTACTATTAAACAGCATTGAATTTAACCACCATTTTTTCTTCATGGAGCTTTTTTCCTCTATTTACATGAAAATAGAATAGATGGATAGTCATTTCATGAAAAATCATAGAAATACTTTCTTTTTCATATTCTATGTCATTTAGTTAATATCAATAAAAAATTATATTTAATATAATTTTAAATAGAATAAGTATATAAATCCAATCACTAAGATTAATAATTGATAATAATAACGAGCGAGTGGGTCTTCAAAAAAAAATTCTTTTTTTTCTTGAAGACCCAGAGTCTTATTTCACTACATATGTAACTATATGTGCTGGAATTTTTTTTTTTGAAAAAAAATCGAATATCAAATAATATATGAAATATTATGAAAATTAGAATATTTCATAAATTCGATTTTCAATGATTAGATTTTTTGAAATGAATAAAAAAATAAGGGGTAATCTTTATTCGGATATACAATTTATCTTCAAATAGGTATATATCATGAATAAATATCATCTGGGACGGAAGGATTCGAACCTCCGAATAACGGGACCAAAACCCGTTGCCTTACCGCTTGGCCACGCCCCATTTTTTTTCGTTTTATTACTCATTTCTTAATATTCATTATAGATATTATAGATATGAATATGAAGAAATTAAGAAATGGGTAATAAATATGAATTCAATATTTGAATTATTTATATTTCAATTCATATCCATTGTTAAAATCATTTTCTATTTGATTATTCTTATATATATTCTAGAATCTATTTCTTTATAACTTTTTGATAAATCTATTTCTTTATAATTCTTTGATTTTTTCTTTCATTTTAATATTGAATTCTTAATCTAAAAGTATAATAAAGAAAAATTAGATTATAATTAATCATATATAATTAATCATATATATATAATTAATCATATAATATATAATAATATACAATAAAAAAAATTCGAATTCAAAAAAAGCAAAAATACAATTCATTTTCTTAAAGAACAACATTTTTGTTATGCTTAATATCTTTAGCTTGGTCTGTATTTGTATTCACTCTGCCCTTTATTCAAGTGGTTTTTTCTTGGCGAAATTACCTGAAGCTTACGCTTTTTTGAATCCAATTGTAGATATTATGCCAGTCATACCCCTACTCTTTCTTCTCTTAGCTTTTGTTTGGCAAGCTGCTGTAAGTTTTCGATGAGATCTTTCATTTGAATAATGTCCTAAAAAAATTCAGAAATTATTCGAAAACAAAAATTCGAACATTTTAACATTTTCTAAGATCAGATAAGTCTTACAGTGTGAATCCTTGATTCCAATATTGAAATTTTTTGATAGACAAGAAAAATCCGGACCATCTCATCATTTCCGTTTTTTCCATTAAAAAATCAAAATCAAATCATTAGATTTGAGTTCACCACCAATACCTAGATGTCGATTGTGGATATGAAAGAAAATCTTTGGTAATAGTAATAAAAGGCTCGACTCTTACTACAAATCAATTTTCTAATTTTTTTCGATTTACTCGAAATCACTTAATTTCTTAGAAACTTAGTATCAAAGGAAACCTAAACCTAATGTGAAATAGAAGAGAAACTATTCTCTTTCTCTGTCGTTTTTTTTTTATTATCTTGGAGATTTTGTAATGCTTACTCTAAAACTATTTGTTTACACGATAGTGATTTTCTTTGTTTCTCTTTTCATCTTCGGATTCCTATCTAACGATCCAGGACGTAATCCAGGACGTGAAGAATAAGAAAATCTTTTTTGTTTTATGTGTTTTCCTTCCTTGTGATGGATTTTGAAATATTTTTCGTTTTTCTATCTATTTTACATCTTTAACTAGTAAAAAAATGAAACAAACAAGGAAGGAAAACAAAAAAAAGAAGCTCCATAAGTTCAAAATAAAAAAATGCCAAATCATCAATCAACGGAAACGGAAAGAGAGGGATTCGAACCCTCGGTACAAAAATTCGTACAACGGATTAGCAATCCGACGCTTTAGTCCACTCAGCCATCTCTCCCCAATTCACAAAATAGAATGATTATGTTTATGTTACATCGCATAAACAAAAAGAACAAAAAGTAGGGCTTGAAAAAAGCCTTCTTTCTTTATATCTTATTTGAGATATTTGAGATAGATATCTTAATCTCTTTTTTTTGATTTGATTTCTATTCATTTTT